GATAAGTATTTAAATAGAAAAATGAACTTTTGACAGTGTCTTGTAGTTGTAAATCCTAGATGTGAAAATAGGTGGAATTCCTGAAGAAAGGCTATAAGAAGAATAGGTGGAAATCAATATGCAAAAAGAAAAAACAATGGCTAATGCCAGAAAAAGAATCAATCTATAAATAGAGTTCAGGTTCGAATTCCGTTAGGAATATCTATAATCTTAGCGAAATGAAAGAATTCCTCATGATTCTTAATTTATCTACTTGATCTTTTTGAAAATGAGGTCGTTGAACTTGAAACTTCACTTATTGAATTGAGTTAAAGAATGGAATTGGATTCAGTTGGATCGTATCAGTGAAATCGAGTACTAACTCCCATTTCTTATTGGATTAAGGGCTCAACTTTCTTTCGGACATTTTTTTGTTTTTTAGGTTTGCAAAATGAAAGAAGACTCTCTTTTGATTATTTTTTCTTATGAGAATTGATCCTACTACTTCTGGTCCTGGGGTTTCCACACTTGAAGAAAAAAACCAGGGGCGTATCGTTCAAATCATTGGTCCGGTACTGGATGTAGCCTTTCCGCCGGGAAAGATGCCTAATATTTACAACGCTTTAGTAGTTAAAGGTCAAGATACTCTTGGCCAAGAAATTAATGTGACTTGTGAGGTACAGCAATTATTAGGAAATAATCGAGTGAGAGCTGTAGCTATGAGTGCAACAGATGGTCTGATGAGAGGGATGGAAGTGATTAACACAGGAGCTCCTCTAAGTGTTCCAGTTGGTGGAGCGACTCTCGGACGAATTTTCAACGTTCTTGGAGAACCTGTTGATAATTTAGGTCCTGTAGATACACGCACAACATCTCCTATTCATAGATCTGCGCCTGCCTTTATACAGTTAGATACCAAATTATCGATTTTTGAGACAGGGATTAAAGTAGTGGATCTTTTAGCTCCTTATCGCCGTGGAGGAAAAATCGGACTTTTCGGAGGGGCTGGAGTAGGTAAAACAGTACTCATCATGGAATTGATCAACAACATTGCCAAAGCTCATGGAGGCGTATCCGTATTTGGCGGAGTAGGTGAACGTACTCGTGAAGGAAATGACCTTTACATGGAAATGAAAGAATCGGGAGTCATTAATGAACAAAATATTGCAGAATCAAAAGTAGCCCTAGTCTATGGTCAGATGAATGAACCGCCGGGAGCTCGTATGAGAGTTGGTTTAACTGCCCTAACCATGGCGGAATATTTCCGGGATGTTAATGAACAAGACGTACTTCTATTTATCGACAATATTTTTCGTTTCGTCCAAGCAGGGTCCGAAGTATCTGCTTTATTAGGGAGAATGCCTTCTGCTGTAGGTTATCAACCGACTCTTAGTACAGAAATGGGTTCTTTGCAAGAAAGAATTACTTCTACCAAAGAGGGATCCATAACTTCCATTCAAGCAGTTTATGTCCCTGCGGACGATTTGACTGACCCCGCCCCTGCCACAACATTTGCACATTTAGATGCCACTACTGTATTATCCAGAGGACTGGCTGCCAAAGGGATCTATCCAGCAGTAGATCCTTTAGATTCAACGTCAACCATGCTTCAACCTCGGATCGTTGGCGAGGAACATTATGAAACTGCGCAAAGGGTTAAGCAAACTTCACAGCGTTACAAAGAACTTCAGGACATTATAGCTATTCTTGGGTTGGACGAATTATCCGAAGAGGATCGTTTAACTGTAGCAAGAGCACGAAAAATTGAGCGTTTCCTATCACAACCCTTCTTCGTAGCAGAAGTATTTACGGGTTCCCCGGGAAAATATGTTGGTCTAAGAGAAACAATTAGGGGATTTCAACTGATCCTTTCCGGAGAATTAGATAGTCTTCCTGAGCAGGCCTTTTATTTGGTAGGTAACATCGATGAAGCTACCGCGAAGGCTCTGAACCTAGACGAGGAGAGCAAATCGAAGAAATGACCTTAAATCTATGTGTACTAACTCCTAATCGAATTATTTGGAATTCGGAAGTGAAAGAAATCATTTTATCTACTAATAGTGGTCAGATTGGTGTATTACCAAATCACGCCCCCATTGCCACGGCTGTAGATATAGGCATTTTGAGAATAGGTCTGAAGGGACAATGGTTTACAATAGCCTTGATGGGTGGTTTCGCTAGAATAGTCAATAATGAAATAACCGTTTTAGTAAACGATGCGGAAAGGGGTAGTGACATTAATCCAAAAGAAGCTCAGCAAACTCTTGAAATAGCGGAAGCTAACTTGAGTAGAGCTGAAGGGAAAAGACAAACAATTGAGGCGAATTTAGCTCTCAGACGAGCTAGAACGCGAGTAGAGGCTATTAATGCAATCTCGTAATTAGTTGTTGGCGTGGCCAAATAATAAAAAGAGGTTGTGTTTATATACTCTTTTTTTGATTCTGCCGACTCAATCAAGGGTAATCGGATTCTGATGCAAGGAAAAAATCAATCAATTCAATAGAATAGGAGTAGCAGGGAATGGAAAAGGTACAAAATAAATAACAAAGAATAAAGAAGGCGGGTAGAAATACTTATTAGATACCATTGACTGCGGTATCTAATAAGTTCTACCTACTATTGGATTTGAACCAATGACTCCTGCCGTATGAAAGCAATACTCTAACCACTGGGTTAAGTAGGTTATTTATCATCACAAAGAGAAACAAAAGAAACCCCTCACATTGATGGATTATAGATAGAATTTGACTTCTAAGCAATATTCTCACAGGAAACATATGAGAGATCAATCATGTCTTGTCAAGATGAATAGTACTATTCATCTTGACAAGACATGAAATACAAAGTAAAATATTTCTCACAAATAAAAGGGCTATAGCTCAGTTAGGTAGAGCACCTCGTTTACACGCGCGCCAATGTTTTTCAAAGGAGTCCATCATGCAATCAACAGAATTTCTCTTATTGAGAAATTGATGTCTTACTCCATGGATTCGAGAGAACAAGAGCCTGACAAATATTTGATTGGTCCAATTATGTAGGGTGCCCATTTGGGCACTAAAATCGAACCCATCATAGATTTGATAATTGATAAGGTCAATATTCAGACCACTCAATGCTAGGTAGAATGAGTAGAAGGACCTCAAAAAAATCTCTTTTCGTCCTATGAACTTTAAGGTGTATAAAGTTTCATATTTGACGCTTTGAGCAGAGCGATAGAGACTACATTTCACTTAGGTTGATCTAGGCCATAGGCAGACCTACGTCAAGCCAACTCTTCTTTGAAACACTTTGGTATTGCTCATGAGCAGAAATACAAATACTGAATCATAGCACGTGGAGCCATCTTGTTATCTTTTTATCAAGAAAAATATGGCGGACTAGCTGATCTTTCTATCAGTTGATGAAAGAGCCCAATGCAAAAAAAAAATGCATGTTGGGTCTTTGAAACAGGTCAAATCATTTCGATAATAAAACGTTTGATCTGTTTTACCGAGAATGTCTACGGTTCGAGTCCGTATAGCCCTAATTTGGTAATGAATTGAAAATGAAAAAAAAAAAAATGGCATTTCTTTTTCTTTCTATCTTACTAATTCTTTAGTGTATTTATAGTATTCTAGTATACTTTTCTCATTATTATATTGTTTGTAGCTGGCCGGGTGCTTGTTCCATCGGAATAGAATCATTCCAGCACACTCGCTCTTTTGGGATCGTTCGAAGCATAAAACTAATAAAAATGTAAAAATGAAGTTCAATGGACCCAACCGGTGTTTTGAAATTTCGGATAAACAAACCTATTCTTCATATTCATTAATCTTCATGGTGCTATTACATAATATGATGATTTTGACCTCTGACCACAATCAAGAGGCCCTTTTCTCTTTTTGTATACCCAAAAGAAGGGGATTTTTGATTTTTGAAGGAAAAATCATGACATGAGCCCGGGTTGGGTAAAAAAAACTACAACGAGACCCAAGACAAATGGAATCAAATAGTAAATCATATGGGTCTTAGGCTGGCTGTTATACAATCTATATTTGTATCCCAATTTTCTACTCCAAACCAATTGCCCATCATTCAAAATTCCAATTCTACCGATGCTTACTTTCTACAATAATATTAGGGTTGGAATTTGGCTGAATTAGCAATCCCCTGACCCGTCGCTTTTATTGTGCGGAAAAGCAGTCCCAAGAATTTATTGTCTTGTCTCAAAGATAATGAATTAATTGTCTTTTAATCCATTAGTGTTTGCCCCCTTTCGATTTCCGTGAGTTGGTTTTATCATTTAGCATTTTGTCTGCCGAATCGTCCGCTAACTCGCGATTCCATTAAAAATGAAAAATATCCTTTTTTTTTATAGATCAGAATCACATCATTTATCATTTGACTGACTCTATCGCCGTGCTGCGCCCCAGTGTATAGGTTTGCTTCAAAACAACTTTTTTACTGATATGAAACCTAATTTCGAGTACAAAAGACCCATATTTGGAATATTTGGAATGAGTCTTTGAAGACTTCAAACTCTCATTTCATAACTCGACTTTTTGGGGGCGCAAGCCGGGCGACGAGATAGTATAGGTTCAAAGCAAAGCCTATAATTGGAATTTTCCGATAGAGAATCCACGAGTTGTTATATCTTATATCTAAGGCCCTTTTTCAAATCTATTTAATCTTAAACAGGGAGAGATAATAGAATCGATCAATGCATTCTGTAAAAGCAATAATTTGCTATTATGGATCGTAATGAAAAAAATAATACCAATAGCATATGAGTCTTTTCATATTATTCATTATTATTCTCTTAGCTAATAATATATTCATCTTACTAATACACATGAATTTCATAAGATTTCACCGTTATTTATTTATCTTTATTTATTTAATTGCTATAGAATTAGAATTGTAAACTCAATGTGAAGTAATGTCTTTAGAGATACCCCGAGGTGCTGTGAAAGCAAGGCAAGAAAGTCTTATTTGTATAAGAACAGGATATGTCTATACCATATCAAAATAGAATTGAAGTA